TATTCATTTGCGTTCGTCTGTAATAATTAATTGATGAGTTTCAAATTTTCAATTCTATCTTTCAAGTGATATTTTTGTTTCTCTTCTTTTTTTTTTCTCTCAAAAAATGGAAATTTAGGGAAGTACTTTATAAACATATGTATAAAAAGAACATATTTCATTTAGCTTTTTTATGCCTACTATAACTAGTTATTTCGGTTTTTTACTAGCGGTTTTAACTACAACCTCAGTTCTATTTATTGGTCTGAATAAAATACGACTTATTTGAATTGAAATTCATTGGAAATTTTTAGATATTTCAAATATTCTATAGTTTCTTACCGTGTCAATTTCGAATTTTTGGCCATTGAGATTCATGATCAATACAGATTATAATATTTAAGGATAGATATTACCTTCCTCTTTCTCTTTCGAACAAATAAAAATGATTGAAGTTTTTCTATTTGGAATCGTGTTAGGTTTAATTCCTATTACTTTGGCTGGCTTATTTGTAACTGCATATTTACAATACCGACGAGGTGATCAGTTGGACCTTTGATTAATTAATGTCTCGTTTGTTTCTTGATCCTTTATTCATTTGTTTTAATCCTAATCCGCAGGTGTCAAAAAATTCAGACTTTATACTGATGTTCAATTATTTCAGCGTCGTTTTCAATTTAACAATAATGGAATAGCGTTCGGTATCACGCTCTGTAGGATTTGAACCTACGACATCGGGTTTTGGAGACCCGCGTTCTACCGAACTGAACTAAGAGCGCTTTATTCCCATAAATTTTTTTATTTGATCCCACTACATCTTGCATACATAAATTTATGTATGCAAGATGTAGTGGGATCAATGGGTCCCTTTCTATTGTTTATATGATAAGTAATATCATATGATAAATAATAGGTAAGGATAGGGATGACAGGATTTGAACCCGTGACATTTTGTACCCAAAACAAACGCGCTACCAAGCTGCGCTACATCCCTTTCCATTGGTTTTCAGTGTCATTGTAAAGAATCTTTGTCTTGTTTTCCACATTTTTCTTTTCTTTGTTGATATATATCATCTTATCATCTTTCTTTTTTTTTTTTTTATTTCTTAGAATATAGAAAGAATATGAAAAAGAATATTTAATTAAATAAAAAAGAGACTATATATAGAGTATAATAAGAATAAAGAATAATATATATTAGAATCTTCAAAAATTATTATTAATAATATTATTAATAATAATATTACAAATAAAAATAGAATAATTAAAGATATTTGTTTAATAAAAGAATAATTTTTAATTAATATAAATTAATATAATAATAAATAAAAATTAACTATTATTTATTAAAAATAAAATGAATAAATAATAGAATCAAATAAAAAAAAACTTTTTAAAAATTTAAAAAAGGAGGATTTGAAATGCGAGATCTAAAAACATATCTTTCCGTGGCACCAGTAGTAAGTACTCTATGGTTCGGAGCTTTGGCGGGTCTCTTGATAGAGATCAATCGTTTTTTCCCGGATGCATTAATATTTCCTTTTTTTTCATTCTAATTATTGGCACGAGGAGGGTTAAAGAAAATTATGGATCCAATTAAATATCTTTAATTAATCCCCTCTTCTTTATTTCTTTTTTTTAGAATTAGAATAAGTTAGAAAAGATAAATAATAAAAGTAGATCGGCCCTCAGTGAAACTCAGAATCTGGTTAAAGCTTCAATGGAATTAAGAATTCAATTCCATTTCTATTACTAATAGAGTGAGACCAGAAATCGAAACGGAATAGATAGGGGGGCAACAATATCATACAAGATACTTAAATGAAAAACTAAAATATTGTACTGCGATTGAAAACGAAATATAGTTCAAAATCATTGTATTACTTAATTATTACTGTACTACATTAATTGGAACAAAATATTTCATAATCTTATTTCGAATTATTAATTTTTATTTTTTTTTTTTCGTTCCTTTCTTTTTCTTTGTTTCGAATCCGAAAATAGAAGAGTTAAGTGAATTAAAAACCCAAAGGAGGTTCATGGCGAAAGGTAAAGATATCAGAGTAACTGTTATTTTGGAATGTACCAGTTGTGATCAAAAGAGTGTTAATAAGGAATCAACGGGTATTTCCAGATATATTACTCAAAAGAATCGACACAATACGCCTAGTCGATTGGAATTGAGAAAATTCTGTCCCTGTTGTTGCAAACATATGATTCACGCAGAAATTAAGAAATAGAAAGATAGATGTTATGCCCCTTAGTTGGAAAGGTAACATCTATCTTTCTATTTTTCATATATGTATATAATTTTTAATTAAATTATATACATATATATCATATATATATATATAAATGATATATATTTCATTATAAAACAACATCTATAATAAAAATTTCTTTTTTTTTTTTTAGAAATGCTATTTTTGGAATAGGAATAAACAAAAAAATCATGGATAAATCTAAACGACTCTTTCTTAAATCCAAGCGATCTTTTCGTAAGCGTTTGCCCCCGATTGGATCGGGGGACAAAATTGATTATAAAAACATGGGTTTAATTAGTCGATTTATTAGTGAACAAGGAAAAATATTATCTAGACGCGTGAATAGATTGACCTTAAAACAACAACGATTAATTACGATTGCTATAAAACAAGCTCGTATTTTATCTTCGTTACCTTTTCTTAATAATGAAAAACAATTTGAAAAAAGCGAGTCGACCACTAGAACTACTACTGCTTTTAAAAAAAAAAAAAATAGAGTTACTCTTTAATTAAAATTTGAATCTAAACTCAAATCAAACGAGGATTGATGTTTTGTTCAAAAACTACTTGATTGGGGTTGTTATGTTGTAAGAATAAAGGATAATCAGTGAAAAAGAAGAAATCTTTTTTTATTGAGTGAGGTTGTTTATTTTGATAACTTTATCATATGAATTCTATTTTATCATACAAATTCCTATTCTATATCTTCCCGGAGTTCAGTCTCCGGGGAATTTTGGGGTTTTTATGATCTCGTTGGCAATCATAAAAAGACAATTCTCTTTTAATATAGCTATTTGTGCAACGATTTTACGATTAAGAAGCAATTGCTTCTTGTATAAATTATATATCAAATTGTTGTAAATACGGTATACTTTTTTATTCTTGCGAATTACTGCATTTATTCGACTAATCCATAAACTGCGAAAATCTCTCTTTTTTCTATCTCTATCTCGATGAGCTGAAACCAAAGCTTTAATTTTCTGTTGAGGAATAGTTCGAGTAAGTCTTGAATGAGCTCCGCGAAAGCTTGATGTAAATAAACGAATTTTTGTTCTCCGTTTCCGAGCTATATATCCTCGTTTAATTCTGGTCATTGAATAAATGAGATTCTAGTGAATAACTATTTCATTTTTTTTTTTCAGTTATTCTTTTTTTTTCCTAGTTTATTAATAACAAAAATGGATTCTTCCAATGTATAAAAAAAAATTCCAACGGCTTTTGCTACTATAACCTTCCCAACCACAATTCATTTTTTTTTCTAAGTATTTCACCGTGAAATACTTAGAAATTTTATTGATACTAAGTATCAAACTAGGTACCAAAAAATATAGTCAATTAAATAGTACGTAGATAAAAAAATGGGTTCCATCGTTTCTATGATTATTTTTTTAAACGGCTAGGTCTTCTCTATACACCGGAGCCTCTTCCTTATTTAATCAATGTTATTGTTAACCTGTACAGTTCACACTCTTTGGCTCTACCCATGAAATATCTAGTAATAGATTTTTCACAACGAAATCTAGTTATATAGTAACGGTATTTCAATATGAAGATTAGTCGGACAGCTGACCCTATTTTTCCATTTGTGCAAAATAAATTAAGGGTCAAATTTTCTTTTAATAATATTTCCCCCGCTTAATGAATAACTATTTGTTACCAATGGGAAAGTTTTTATCATCTTAAATTTCAAGTTGAGGTGATTAGGTTTACACCAATCAAAACCATAAATTTGATACATTATAGAAGACTGTTTATTTTATTAATATTAATAAATAATATTAATAAAATAGATCTTTTTAAAGTTAAGATAGTGTGAATGTATTTCTTCCATTCACACTATTTTAATTGATCCTTAAGACTGAAAAAATTGACTTCCTTTTTTTTCTTAGTATATGATCTAAACGAGTCGCACATACACCCTTGTACATGTCCCTCGTCGTTGAGGGCATCCCCCAAGAGCGGGTGATTTTGTGACATTTCGGATTGGCTGTCTTGTGTTTCTAATAAGTTGTTTCATAGTTGGCATGTTGGGTCGTATATATATAATGAGCCGGTTTAGATCAATCCTAACCCGATAATTATGAATTACTTATATTCTTTAATATTCGATTAATAGAAATATTCTATTAAATAAATATATTCAAATTAAATTGAAAATATTAAGAAGATAAAATGAAATCTCAAATCCTGTATTTTATTTGATAAGAACTTTTCCTACTCATTTTTTTTTATTCAACTGCTACAATATCAATAATTCCGTGGGCTTGGGCTTCTACTGCTGACATAAAAACATCCCTTTCCATATCTTCGGATACAACCCATAAGGGTTTGCCCGTTCTTTGTGCATAAACCCTTGTGATAGTTTCACGCAATTTAAGTAGTTCTTCCGCTTCCCGGATAAATTCTCCCGTTTGTGCTTCATAAAAAGAACTAGCGGGTTGGTGGATCATTACCCTGATTATATAACTTAATAAGTGTTTCCTTTATCTTAATAAAGATTTTGATGAGGATTTCTCCAATATTGGTAAATATCTTCGTTATTCCTTAAACTAAGGTGAAAGGGATAAATACAAAATAAGGAAATAAATGAACAAAGATAACATTTAATAACCGTACAAGCATTTTCTGTGTATTGATGCATACGGCTTTTCCACGTACGCAATTTCTTTTTTTCTTATATGAATTTTTTTTTTTCGTCAATGGACGAAAAAAAAGTATAAATAAAATCTACTGGGTATTTTGGATCTATATTTTTAAATGATAAACGATACAATAACCAACCTTCCTTTTTCTTTTTGAGTATTTTTATAAATTACTATGATGGTTCCGTTGTTTTCTTATTTTGTCTTGTTTGTTATTCAGCAATCCGAAAGTTTCTTGTTTTTTATCATATGTTTTTCTTTTAATTAAATTAAAAGAAATATTGTTAGAAATAAATATTGTTAAAAGTTTTCTAGTATGAGAAAACTAAAAACAAAAAAAAGTCTGTGACACTAAAACTAAATTAGGTTTCTGATAGATCAGATAAAATCATAAATGCCCTCTCTTTCATACTACTCTTTCTATATATAATCCAATGGTTTAAAAAACAAATATATATATCGAATTCGAAGTACCATGCTATTATTACTTAAGTACTTTTATGGCGAAGGTATAGTCTTTATATATATTCTAAAATAAAAGAATCATTGGCGCCAAGCGTGAGGGAATGCTAGACGTTTGGTAATTTCTCCTGCTGCCAAAAGAAAGGATCCCATTGAAGCGGCTAATCCCATACATACTGTCTGTACGTCTGGTTCTATGTATTGCATAGTATCAAAAATAGCTAGTCCAGGTATTACCCACCCACCCGGAGAATTTACAAACAGACACAAATCTTTGTTATCGCTCTCTATACTGAGATACAGCATAATACCAATAAGTTGATTCGATAGTTGACTATCAACCTCTTGGCCTAAAAAAAGTAATCTTTCTCGATAAAGTCGATTGATTAGGATTCAATTTGATCCCTTAAGAGCCGTACATGCACCTTTTGATGCATACGGTTCATCAAAAATTATATAAACAAAAAATTATATAAACAAAAAGGAATCAATGTGTCGATTTCAACTCTTTTTCCTTTTCATAATGGACCTTTTTGAGCTTTTAACGAAAAAAATGTATTTCATTTATGGAATTAACTTCTCATTGATGTTTTGCTTTCATCGAGATTGAACTCCAATCACAATGTAATTTTCTTGTTTCTGAATGGACTTTTTCAATTTTTTTAGGTTTCTTTTCTGCTCTGAGTAAAGATCTGCCCGATTTTTATTTGCACATATAGGACAAATATTACAATACTATTTTTTTTGTTATGACTTCTCTCTCTTTTCTAAATTTCTTATTTCATATTTTTTGTAATGTAATAATGTATGATGTGATAAAATTAGTAATCGTAGATATATTACCAATTGTTTTTTTTTTAACAGAGCCTGGTTATTTCGTTTTATTAGTTCAACCAAGCTAACCATCCATTTTTCTAAATTTCGAATAGTAATCTGGATACCTCCTATAAAAAACTAAAAAATTGATCGAATTTTATTTTATTACACTTCACGCTCCAAATTTTTTATGATTCAATCATTCTTTTTTGGGGTGAAAGAGAGGATATCTCGATCGGGGGAAAATGGGAAAATTCCATATGACCAAATATATCTGACAAGTCGCACTATATATCAACCCAAGATGCATCTCCATCTCCGGGAGTTCGGAAGGATACTTTTGGAACACCAATGGGCATAAAATAGAGAAAAAATAAAGTCATATATCTCACTTTAGTGTGGAAACGTAAGAATGTGTTTATTGTGTTCAAAATAATTCGTTTTTTGTATTTTTTAGAAATCATAAAAAGAGGAGGGCTAAATAAGGATAAATTCAAATTGTTACGAATGGGTCTTTGAGTTGATAAACGAATATGTATGCATTTCCTTATTTAAACACTCATAGAGAAAATTGTCAACCCCTCCCCCACCATTGCGTATTGTTACTTATCTGGTATAGAATAGATCTGCTTCTTCTTGTTTCTACAAATAGGATTGTTCCACTATTAATATAATAAAAAACTAGAACAAACATTAATCTTTTCTTCGATATAATATATTAAAAGGAGAGGGTCCATAATATAGTTTTTTCCAATGCAATAAAGTTACATAGTGTCTATTTTTTGTTGATATAAAAGGGGTATTTTCATGGGTTTACCTTGGTATCGTGTTCATACTGTTGTATTAAATGATCCGGGCCGTTTGCTTTCTGTCCATATAATGCATACAGCTCTGGTTGCTGGTTGGGCTGGTTCTATGGCTCTATATGAATTAGCAGTTTTTGATCCTTCTGACCCTGTTCTTGACCCAATGTGGAGACAGGGTATGTTTGTTATACCCTTCATGACTCGCTTAGGAATAACCAATTCGTGGGGCGGTTGGAATATCACAGGAGGGACTATAACGAATCCGGGTATTTGGAGTTACGAAGGTGTAGCCGGGGCACATATTGTGTTTTCGGGCTTGTGCTTTTTAGCGGCTATCTGGCATTGGATTTATTGGGATTTAGAAATTTTTTGTGATGAACGTACTGGAAAACCTTCTTTGGATTTGCCCAAAATTTTTGGAATTCATTTATTCCTTGCAGGGGTGGCTTGTTTTGGTTTTGGAGCATTTCATGTAACAGGATTGTACGGTCCTGGAATATGGGTGTCCGATCCTTATGGATTAACTGGAAGGGTACAATCCGTAAATCCCGCATGGGGTGTGGAAGGTTTTGATCCTTTTGTTCCGGGGGGAATAGCTTCTCATCATATTGCAGCAGGAACATTGGGCATATTAGCGGGTCTTTTTCATCTTAGTGTGCGTCCACCCCAACGTCTATACAAAGGATTGCGTATGGGAAATATTGAAACCGTCCTTTCCAGCAGTATTGCTGCTGTCTTTTTTGCAGCTTTTGTTGTTGCGGGAAATATGTGGTATGGTTCAGCAACTACCCCCATCGAATTATTTGGTCCCACTCGTTATCAATGGGATCAGGGATACTTCCAGCAAGAAATATATCGAAGAGTTGGTGCTGGGCTAGCCGAAAATCAAAGTTTATCAGAAGCTTGGTCTAAAATTCCCGAAAAATTAGCTTTTTATGATTACATCGGCAATAATCCAGCAAAGGGGGGATTGTTTAGAGCAGGTTCAATGGACAATGGAGATGGAATAGCCGTAGGTTGGTTAGGACATCCCATCTTTAGAGATAAAGAGGGGTGTGAACTTTTTGTACGTCGTATGCCTACTTTTTTTGAAACATTTCCGGTTGTTTTGGTAAACGGAGACGGAATTGTTAGAGCCGATGTTCCTTTTCGAAGGGCAGAATCAAAATATAGTGTCGAACAAGTAGGTGTAACTGTTGAGTTCTATGGTGGCGAACTCAATGGAGTCAGTTATAGTGATCCTGCTACTGTGAAAAAATATGCTAGACGTGCTCAATTGGGTGAAATTTTTGAATTAGATCGTGCTACTTTGAAATCGGATGGTGTTTTTCGTAGCAGTCCAAGGGGTTGGTTTACTTTTGGACATGCTTCGTTTGCTCTGCTCTTCTTTTTCGGTCACATTTGGCATGGTGCTAGAACTTTGTTCCGAGATGTTTTTGCTGGTATCGATCCAGATTTGGATGCTCAAGTGGAATTTGGAGCATTCCAAAAACTTGGAGATCCAACTACAAGAAGACAGGTAGTCTGATAGAACATTTATTTGTTCCTTTTCGACTTTTTTTTGTTTTTGTTATGATTTGAATTTGACATAGAGAACCAGAAGAATCTTAATTTGAATCATTGCACTTTGTTTTACTGTTGTTCTTTTTTTTATTTTATTCGGGAGATCATCCCCAATAAAATAAACAATAAACAGGTATGAAAGCTATTATAATTAATTGTAAACCACGATCAAATCTATGGAAGCATTGGTTTATACATTCCTCTTAGTATCGACGTTAGGAATCATTTTTTTCGCTATTTTTTTTAGAGAACCCCCTAAAGTTCCAACTAAAAAGATGAAATGATTTTTCATTATCTTAATTGAAGTAATGAGCCCAAAATATTTTGGGCTCATTACTTCAATTAATCTCCGTGTTCTTCGAATGGATCTCTTAGTTGTTGAGAGGGTTGCCCAAAAGCAGTATATAAGGCATACCCAGTAAAACTTACAAGTAAACCAGATATAGAGATGGCAACTAGGGTTGCTGTTTCCATTATTATCATTTTGAATTTCAAGACCACAATAGATCTATAGGATAAGATCCTTTATTTACAGTGGAATGGTATACAAAGTCAACAGATCTCAATGAATAAAAAATAGGATTTATGACTACACAAACCGTTGAGGATAGTTCTAAGTCTGGTCCAAGACGAACTGTTGTAGGGGATTTATTAAAACCATTAAATTCAGAATATGGTAAAGTAGCTCCGGGATGGGGAACTACTCCTTTAATGGGTGTTGCAATGGCTCTATTTGCGATATTTCTATCTATTATTTTGGAGATTTATAATTCGTCCATTTTATTGGACGGAATTTCTATGAATTAGATTCACAAGAATAGAGTAACTAGCTTACTTTTCAATAAAAAAAAAGTGAAGCATTTAGGTTTTTTCTCGTTAGCCTATTCCATTTTGATTTGGTAGTTCGATCGTGGAACTTCTTTGTTTCTGTATTTCCGGAATATGAGTGTGTGACTTGTTAGAATTGATCTTATTGATAGTACAGAACATAAAATGGATCTGTCATCTTGATAAAGAAAGATGGGTTTATCCCGTCAGATATTTTTTCTAGTATCTGGAACACGGAAGATAGAAAATAGATTCTAAAATATTATAACTATGATTCATACGAAATATTTAGACCTCGCAACTGGACTTAAAAAAACTTTTCAAAGAGTTGGAAGAATAAGTTGAAAAATTTGAATTCTTTCAAACTTCCGTTGCTTACCTTTATTTTGATTAAAGGACAAATGTTTCTTTGAATTTTTTCATTATATTTATTCATTGAATAAGTGATGATCCGGCGGTTCTTACTCAGAGAATTTTTGGACTTCGATTAAAGGTTTTTTTGAATCATCGTGGTTATGATATGAATCTGATGTTTTTAAAATTGATTCATATGATCTTAACAAGAGAATTTCTATCAATAATAATAAAAAAGACAGCAGTAAAATTACATTATACACAAATAAAAAATTGAAGTAAATAA